ACCAAAGTTTGCTTCAGTCATTATATATTGAACAGAAGCAAAAGCCTCAGTAACGGTTGGACGATAGTAAAAAGTCATAGCAAACCCCGTAGCTACTTGTACTAAAAAACAAGTAAGCGTAATTCCTCCTAGACAATAAAAAATGTTGACATGAGGAGGAACATATTTACTAGTTATATCATCTGCAATCGCCTGAATCTCGAGACGTTCTTCGAACCAATCATAGACTTTATTGAGATAGGTAATTCACAGAAATTCCCCCTCTAAGAACCGTATATGAGAATTTCATCTCGTACAGCTCAAGCAAAGACACCAAACAAAATACTGATTGAAAGGGATATAGAATAGACTTCTTAATCCCCGATTTTCTCTTTTCAAAAGAGACGAGGGAATAAAAATCCGAAAGTTATTTTTGTGGTGATAATGCCAAAATATCAAGTCGGCTCATTCGTCTTTATGTTGATTGTTACTACGGGCCTCTTGAATATTCTCTTTCCCTATTTTTTTTTTTCTTTGATTTTTTATTTTTTTTTTTATGTGTAATGTGGCTTTTACTATTGTTTTTTTTATCATTGATAGGAATTTCTCTTGTTAAGATCCTATGAATCGATTGAAACCCCAGATTCATACTAGAACCACGATGATTCAAAAAAACCCCAAAGCTAAACCAAAAGATTCCGTGAGTAAGAACTATTGGATCATCACTTATTCAATCAATGGGATAGGTATAATGACTAAAAATACAACTAAAAATACAAAAAAAATGTCTATTTTGGTTAAACAAAATAGGCATAAACAGGAGTTTGAAAGAAGAAAAATCGTTCGATTTCTAACTTCTAATTCTTTCTTTTCAAAGAAATTTTTTTTTTGAATCCGATCGAGAGGTCTAAATATTAAATATGAATCATAGTTCAAATATTTCTTGATCCATTTTATATATTCCGTGTTCCAGATACCAGAATGAATATCCGACGAGTTAGAACCATCTCTATCCGAATAAGATGACAGACTCATTCTCTGTATTATTAATAGGATCAATTATAACAAGTCACACACTCATATTCCGGAAATACAGAAAGAAAGAAATTCCGCGATCGAACTACCAAAAAAAGGGGTTACAAATAAAAAAGGGAGCCCAAAAAATTCACTTTGTATTGAAAGGCTAGAACTTTCTGGTTCTTTTGGATTTCATTTTCTTGTGGATTTAATTCATTGAAATTCCATCCAGTAAAACAGAAGAATTATAAATTTCCAAAATAATAGATAGGAATATTGCAAATAAAGCCATTGCAACTCCCATCAAAGGAGTAGTTCCCCATCCAGGAGCTACTTTACCATATTCCGAATTCAATGGTTTCAATAAAGCCCCTACGGTAGTAGGTTTTGGACGAGCTCTAGAGCTACCCTCAACGGTTTGTGTAGCCATAAATCCGATTGTATTCATTGAGATCTGTTGACTTTGTATACCATTCCGTTGTAAATAAAGGATTTTTATCATAGATCCATTGTGGTCTTGAAATTATATAATAATAATAATGGAAACAGCAACCCTAGTCGCCATCTTTATATCTGGTTTACTTATAAGTTTTACAGGGTACGCTTTATATACCGCTTTTGGGCAGCCCTCTCAACAATTAAGAGATCCTTTCGAGGAACACGGGGACTAGTTGAAGTAACGAGCCTTCCTGTATTGGAAGGTTCGTTACTTCAATTGAGATAATGAAAAATCATTTCATCTTTTTAGTTGGAACTTTAGGAGGTTCCCGAAAAAAGATAGCGAAAAAAAGTATCCCTAGAGTCGAGACTAATAGAAATGTATAAACCAATGCTTCCATAGATTCGATTGTGGTTTACAATTATAGCTTTCATACCTGTTTAGTTGGGATTATTTTCCCGATAATGATAAAAAAAAAGAGTAAAAACAAAAAAGGTCAGTCATTCAAATCAAGATTTCTCTAGTATACTATATCAAATAATAAAAAAAATAGAGGCCGAAAATAACAAAGCAATGGTGTATTAGACTCCTTGTCTTCTTGTAGTCGGATCCCCAAGTTTTTGGAATGCTCCAAATTCTACTTGAGCATCTAAATCTGGGTCAATACCAGCAAAAACATCTCTGAACAAGGTTCTGGCCCCATGCCAAATGTGCCCAAAGAAGAAGAGTAGGGCAAAGGAAGCATGCCCAAAGGTAAACCAACCCCTTGGACTACTACGAAAAACACCATCAGATTTCAAAGTAGCACGATCTAATTCGAAAATTTCACCCAATTGAGCGCGTCTAGCATATTTTTTCACAGTAGCGGGATCGCTATAACTAACTCCGTTGAGTTCGCCACCATAAAATTCAACAGTTACACCTACTTGTTCAACGCTATACTTAGATTCCGCTCTTCTAAAAGGAACGTCAGCTCTAACAATTCCGTCCCCATCTATCAAAACGACTGGAAATGTTTCAAAAAAAGTAGGCATACGACGTACAAAGAGTTCACGCCCTTCTTTATCTCTAAAAATAGGGTGTCCTAACCATCCAACAGCTATTCCATCGCCGTTGTCCATTGAGCCCGCTCTAAATAATCCTCCTTTTGCCGGATTATTCCCAATGTAATCATAAAAAGCTAATTTCTCAGGAATTTTCGACCAAGCTTCTGATAAACTTTGATTTTCGGCTAGCCCAGCACTTACTCTTCGATATATTTCTTGTTGAAAGTATCCCTGATCCCATTGATAACGAGTGGGGCCAAATAATTCGATCGGGGTAGTTGCCGAACCATACCACATAGTTCCGGCAACAACAAAAGCTGCAAAAAAGACAGCAGCGATACTACTCGAAAGAACGGTTTCAATATTGCCCATACGTAATCCTTTGTATAGACGCTGAGGCGGACGGACACTAAGATGGAATAGGCCTGCTAATATACCCAATGTCCCTGCTGCAATATGATGAGAAGCTATTCCTCCTGGAACAAAAGGATCAAAACCTTCCACGCCCCATGCTGGACTTACAGGTTGTACTTTTCCAGTTAGTCCATAAGGATCGGACACCCATATTCCAGGACCATACAAACCTGTTACATGAAATGCGCCAAACCCAAAACAAGCCACCCCAGAAAGAAATAAATGAATTCCAAAAATCTTAGGCAAATCCAAAGAAGGTTTTCCTGTACGTTCATCAGAAAATATTTCTAGATCCCAATACACCCAATGCCAAATAGCTGCCAAAAAGCACAAGCCAGAAAACACGATATGCGCTCCGGCCACACCTTCGTAACTCCAAATACCCGGATCTGTTATAGTCCCCCCTGTAATACTCCAACCGCCCCATGAATTGGTTATTCCTAAACGAGTCATGAAAGGTATAACGAACATACCCTGTCTCCACATTGGATCAAGAACAGGGTCAGAGGGATCAAAAACTGCTAATTCATATAGAGCCATCGAACCGGCCCAACCAGCAACCAGAGCTGTATGCATTATATGGACAGAAATCAACCGGCCGGGATCATTCAATACGACGGTATGAACACGATACCAAGGCAAACCCATGGAAATACCCCTTTATCAAAGATAAATGACACTATGTAACTTTATTGCATTGGAAAATACTATAGACTAGTCAATGGACCCCTTTTGTTCAATGGATTCTCTCGGAACAAGGGTTAATGTTTGTTCTATTCTGTTGGTAATAATGGAACAATTATGGTTGTAGGAACAAAAAGAAACAAATCTATTCTATACCCGATAAGTAGCAATACGCAATGGGGAGTTGATACCATCTTCGCTCAGTGAATACTTTAATACTTGTAATACTTGTTCATTATTGGAAGGCTATATTCGTAAGAAATTTTCTTCATTTATTCTATCTTTTTTTTTTCACTAAACTTTTCTAATCTATGCAGAAAATATTATAAAGGTTGATATTATGAAGACAATAACCCTATTATTACGTTTCCATATCAAAGTGAAATATAGTACTTAATTCTTTTTTTTTTTCATTTAATGCCTATTGGTGTTCCAAAAGTTCCCTTTCGAAGTCCTGGCGAGGAAGATGCATCTTGGGTTGACGTATAGTGCGACTTGTCAGATATATTGGGTCATATGGAATTTCCCCGTTCTCTCTTCCGATTGAGATATCCTCCCTTTCGCCCAACAAGAAAGATTATTTGAAGCATCACAAATTTGGAGCGTGAAATGCAATTAGATCTATAGGAGGATTCAGATTAATTAGAATAATTTATGGTTGGCTTGGTTAGACCAATAAAATGAAGTATCCAGGCTCCGTTTATAAAAACCCCAATCCCAATTGCTAATATATTGAAGATTCCTACTTGTATTATATATTTTATTTACTTTTGTTATAACTTAACCATTTTTTTTTTCATTTAAAATAAAAAAAAAAAAGGTTGAATATTGAATTTGTTGAAAGAAAAAATATGAAATGAAAAAAAAAAGGGGGAATTCTTAACAAAAAAAAAAACACAAGTGATATTGGAAGCATTTGTCCTATATGTGCAAATCGAAATCGGTCAGATCTTTACCCGGAGTAGAGCATAAACCTAAAAAAAATTAAAGAAACCCGTTCAAGAACAAGAAAATGACATCGTGATTTGGATTGGATCTCGATGAAACAATACATCAATGAAAAGTGAGTTTGATAAGTTTCAGTTTAATAAATTCTATTTTTTTTTCTATTTTTAATAGTTATATGAGGAATTAGGGAAAGGCGAAAAAAGGAATAGAATCTACACATTTAGAATCTACACATTGATTTTCTCACAATTTTTTGAACCGTATGCGTCAAAAGGTGCATGTACGGTTCCTAAGGGATACAATTTTACCCTAATCAACCGACTTTATCGAGAAAGATTACTTTTTTTAGGCCAAGAGATCGATAGCGAGATCTCGAATCAACTTATTGGTCTTATGGTATATCTCAGTATCGAGGATGATACCAAGGATTTGTATTTATTTATAAATTCTCCTGGCGGATGGGTAATACCCGGAATAGCTATTTATGATACTATGCAATTTGTGCGACCAGATGTACATACAATATGCATGGGGTTAGCTGCTTCAATGGGCTCCTTTATCCTGGTCGGAGGAGAAATTACCAAACGTTTAGCATTCCCTCACGCTCGGCGCCAATGATTTTTTTATTTGAGAGAAAACAAGAAAACTATGCCTTCACCGTATGAAATATTAATATTAAGTAATAATAGCATGGCACTTTGAATTCGATATGATAAATGAGAAAATTTTATCTCTATTTTCAAAACATTAGATTATGTATCGAAAGAGTAGTATGAGATCAAGAGTATTCCCGATTTTTTTATCAGGAGTCTTTTTCAGCGTCACAAACTTTTCTTCATACCAAAACAAAAAAACTCTTAACAATATTTATGTTTGAAAGAGTACGAAAAAAAGAATTTCTTCCTTATTTTTTTTTCGGATCAAAAAAAAGAAACTTTGGGATTGCTGAATTACAGACGAAATAAATATATAAAGCAACGGAGCCATCATAGTATTTTTGAACTCCTCTGAAAAGAAGGGTGGTAATTGGATCATTTACTGATCTGGATCTGATCGATCCTATTTTTCTCTTTCTTCGACGTAAAAAAAAGTAAATTCCATTATAGAGCCGTATGCAATGTGGAAAAGATGCACGTACGGTTGTTCAATTCTATCTTTTTTATTGTTTTCCTAGTATATATTTTTTGTCTTCGCCTCATCATACAAGATAGAAGAACCCCTTTTAGGGTACATCATCAGGGTAATGATTCATCAACCTGCTAGCTCTTTTTACGAGGCACAAACAGGAGAATTTATCCTGGAAGCGGAAGAATTATTGAAATTGCGCGAAACCCTTACAAGGGTTTATGTACAAAGAACAGGCAAACCCTTATGGGTTGTATCCGAAGATATGGAAAGAGATGTTTTTATGTCAGCAACAGAAGCCCAAGCTCATGGAATTGTTGATCTTGTAGCGGTCGAATAAAACGAATAAAAATAGTTAACCATTTGATATTTTATCTTGTTAGGGGGTTTACCTTTTATTTTATTATATTAACTTCTATTATATTTCTATTATTCTATTCTATTTCTATTATATTAAGTAGAAATAATTCATAATCATTCGCTTCGGTTAGGATTGATCTAAACCAGCCCATTATGTATATGATTCAGCATGCCAACTATTAAACAACTTATTAGAAACACAAGACAGCCAATCAAAAACGTCACGAAATCCCCCGCTCTTCGGGGATGTCCTCAGCGCCGAGGAACATGTACTAGGGTGTATGTGTGACTCGTTCAGATTATAGAATTGAATAAAAGCAAATGAAAAGAAATAATTTTTTTCCAGTATAAATGATCAGTACCAGTGAATAGGATAAAATGGAAGAACTCCAGTCATTATTGAAAAATACCTATTTATCTAGTGTGTATGAAATTTATGGTTTCTATTGGTGTAAATTCGATTTAAGATGATAAAAATTTCCCATTGGTAGCGAACGTTATCCATTAAGCGGGAAATCTTATATTTAGAGCAAATAAATTATGCTCCCATTCTTTGAAGAACGGACTAACAGGGTCAGCTATCCAGCTAACCTTCAAAATTAAATACCGTTACTGTATAGGTGGATCTCATTGTGAAAGACCCATTACTGGATAATTCATGGGTAGAGCCAACAAATTTGAACTGTACAAGTTATCAATAACATTCAGTAAATGAAGTAAAGGGCTCCGGTGTATAGAAAGGACCTCACCGTTTAAAAAGTAACCATAGAAACGAAGGAACCCACTATTTCTTTATTCATCTATATTTAAATTGAATTTACATTCTTTTTTTTTTTTTTTTGATATATTAATTTAATACAATTTCTTATTTTTTTGTCTTGTTTCAAGGCGAAATGTCTAAAACTAAAAAAAAAAAAAGAAAAAATCGTGGTCGGGAAGGTTATAGTAGCAAAAGCCATTGGGATTTTTATTTTATACATTGGAAAAATCCGTTTTGTTATTAAGAGAAAGGCTAAAAGAATAACTCAAAAAAAGAAAATCAATTAGTAATTAGTTATTCATCAAAGTTTCATTTATTCAATGACTAGAGTTAAACGAGGATATATAGCTCGGAACCGTAGAAAAAAAATGCGTTTATTTGTAAAAACTTTTCGAGGGGCTCATTCAAGACTTACTCGAACTATTGCTCAACAGAAAATAAGAGCTTTGGTTTCGGCTCATCGGGATAGAGATAGGCAAAAGAGAGATTTTCGTCGTTTGTGGATCACTCGGATAAACGCAGTAATTCGCGAAAGGGGGGTATATTATAATTATAGTAAATTCATACACAATCTGCACAAGAGACAGTTGCTTCTTAATCGTAAAATACTTGCACAAATAGCTATATTAAATAGGAATTGTCTTTATATGATTTCCAATGAAATCATAAAAAAAGAAGATTGGAAAGAATCCCCCGAAATTATTTAAATGAAGTTCCCCGGAGTTTAGTCTCCGGGAGGATATAGTCTGATAAAATACAAAAAAGAAATAAATAAAAATCAACAAACCCATTCAAATTCAAAATGAAAAAAATTTATTCCCGATTTTTATTATCTTACAACACGACAATCAAACCTAGATTTTTTTAGAACAAAACATCAATCCATGTTTGAGTTCAAATTCGAATTTTGATTCAATTACAATTAAATAAAGAGTAAGCCTATTATTTATATTTATTTTTGGTTCTAAAACTAGCAGTTCTAGCAGTCGACTCGATTCTTTCAAATTGTTTCTCATTATTAAGAAAAGGTAACAAAGATAAAATACGAGCTTGTTTTATAGCAATAGTAATTAATCGTTGTTGTTTCAAGGTCAATCTATTTACTCTTCTAGATAATATTTTTCCCTGTTCACTAATAAATCGGCTAATTAAACTCATGTTTCTATAATCAATTCGATCCCCCGATTGGATCGAGGGCAAACGCCTACGAAAAGATCGCTTGGATTTAATAAGGGGTCGCTTGGATTTATCCATAGTTTGTTTAGTTTATTCCTTATACCGAAAATCCTATTTCGGCTGGACCTTAAAAAAATTAGAATTAAGAAATAGGATTTGGTTTGTTTATTTCGATTTTTTTATTTATTTTTAATATATATAATAATATATTAATATAAATAATTATATAATGAAAATCGTTTTGTCTCCTTCCGTGAAAGGATGATAGACAGACGTTTTGGTTCGATCTATTTCTTTATCTCTCCGTGAATTGTATGTTTGCAACAATAGGGACAGAATTTTCGCAATTCCAACCGACTAGGCGTATTGTGTCGATTCTTTTGAGTAATATATCTGGAAATGCCCTTTGATTCCTTATTAACACTCTTTCGAACACAACTGGTACATTCCAAAATTACTTTTACTCGGGCATCTTTACCCTTAGCCATCAACCTAACCTCCGTTTTATTTTTGATTCAAGCAACTTTTTTCATTTTCGACCCGAAGTGAAGAAGAAAGAAAAAGAAAAAAATATAGAAATTGCTAACTCGAAATACAATTAGAAAGATTTCGTTGCAATCATATAGGGTAATATAATAATATTAATAGTAAATAAATTAAGAAATACGACGTAATCAAACGGTTTCTAACTCTATTTCTAATCACAGTATTTCATTTAAGTATCTTGTATGATACTCTTATCCTAGATCCACATTTTCATTTCCGTTCTAACTCTTTCTCTTTTTTTTAGAAATTTTCATTCGAACCTTAAGTCAAGTTTTGATGAGGTTGAATCTACTTTTCTTCTTTCTCTCCTATTTATTCTAATATATTATTTGAATATTTTTTTTCAAATAAAAAGAGAAAGAAGAAAGAAAAGGGAGGAGAGATTAGTCACAGATAGTTGATTTTATCTCTAATATTCGTTACTCCCTCTCCATGTCAATAACTAGAATGAAAAAAAAGGGAATGTCAACGCATCTGGGAAAAAACGATTGATTTCTATTAATAAACCAGCTAAAGACCCAAACCATAGAGTGCTTAGTACCGGCGCCACGGAAAGATATGTTTTAAAATCTCGCATTGAAAATCCTCCTTCTTTATTAATATATAAACAAAGTAATACATATCTAATCTACGATCAAATGCATATCATATTATAGTTAAAGTTAAAGACTACTTGTGTTTGTACACGAAATCCCTAAGCTAAGTCAAATTAAAATGTACATTAATCCTGTAGTGTAGATAAGATATTTTTTTTTAAGAAAAAAAGTAACATACCCCTTCCCACTAAATATTCCCGAAAAGTCTTTTTTTTTTACTTTACACTTTACAACAGATTTGTTTTTCATATATATCCCAATACTTTTATTATACCTTATAAGAGACCAAAAAGAAGAAATGACAAGATATATTATCTATGTATATAGATATAGGAAATAACGATGTGGAAAACACGACAGGGATTCTTTAAAATTACACTATAAAAACCAATTGAATTGAAAGGGATGTAGCGCAGCTTGGTAGCGCGTTTGTTTTGGGTACAAAATGTCACGGGTTCAAATCCTGTCATCCCTACCTAATTACTTTTCCTCTGAAAAGTAAGGAATCTCGCATTTTTTTTATCATACTCTATAGTGTTTGCATGCCAGATGTAGATGTAGTTTTGTATTACAAAAAAAGTTTTCTTTACAGTCTTATCTATTGTGATAAGAAAGCGCTCTTAGTTCAGTTCGGTAGAACGTGGGTCTCCAAAACCCGATGTCGTAGGTTCAAATCCTACAGAGCGTGATTCCATTCTTGTTAGGTTGAATTGAATTTATCGAATTAGACTGAAATAACTGAACAGTAATCTAAATTTGACCTCCTCCTTTCGCTAATGCACAGGAGGTCAATCAAAAAAAGATTTGTTAATTAATCAAAGGTCCAACTGATCGCCACGTCTGTATTGTAAATATGCAGTTACGAATAACCCAGCCAAAGTAATAGGAATTAGACCTAAGACGATTCCAA